GATTAGGACTATGATACAAGTAATTCCTGACATCTGGTCGAAAAAGAATAGAAAATCTAAAGAGAGGCAAAAGGCTTTTCATAATTTTTTTGAACAGACCAAATTGGGAACAAGAATTTGTTTGGTTCTTTTTTACGAATTTGATAAAGCTAAATAGACAGATCTAAAAATTCATTTCGGATAATTGAACCTTCTCAAACTGTTTCTTTTTAAGAACCAAAAAGATTTGTGCCAAAACAACCGATCCTAAGAAGAACAAAAGGCCTTGGACACGTAATGGATCTTGAAGTACTATTTCCGCATCCCCCTGACCAAATCCACCCACATTAGGATTACTCGTTAATGGTTGATCGAGTTTAATGGATTCGCCCTCTGAAACAAGAAGTTCTAGGCCTCGAGGGATAATATCAATCACTTGGCGTTCATTCGATGCATCCACTATGGTTATTTCGTATCCCCCTTTTTCTTTTCGTAAAATTTTGCTTATTATCCCTCCTGCCGTAGCATTATAAACTGTATTGTTACTTTTGCTACCATCAGGATAAATCTGACCCCTTCCCCTGTTTCCACCTACGTATATAGGATATTTTAAGAAGTGAACCTCTTTATTAGTAGCAGGGTCTGGGGCAAGAATAGGAAAGGTTATTTCACTATATTTTTGACCAGGAACAGGACCTATCACAAGAATATTGTTTTTATTGGGGCGATAATTCTGAAAAGACAGATTTCCTATCTTTTCTTTCATCTCAGGTGAAATACGATCGGGGGGGGCTAATTCAAACCCCTCCGGTAAAATAAGAACAACTCCCACATTCAAAGCTCCTTTTTTACCATTAGCTAGAACTTGTTTTAGTTGCATATCATAAGGAATTTTAACAACTGCTTCAAATACAGTATCAGGAAGTACGGTTTGTGGAACCTCAATATCCACGGGCTTATTAGCTAAATGGCAATTGGCACATACAATACGCCCAGTTGCCTCTCGTGGATTTTCATAATTCTGCTGGGCAAAAATCGGATATGCACTTGAAATCGATGCCCAAGTTATTATATATATCATGAGTGAGACAGATATGGAGCGAGTAATCTCTTCCCTTATCCAAGAAAAGGTATTTCTAGTTTGCATGGTCCAATCATTTATCCCGAAAATTTCTACAATAAAGTTAGGTAGGTCGATAATATACTTCCCTAGCCACAATTCTGCTATTTACATTTACTGAAAAAAAAATCAAATTTTTTTGTTGAAATATACAAGGAATCCCTCATGGGTAAAAAGAGTAAAGTAAATACGACTTTGATTTGGTTATGATGTATAAGGTACGAACGATTAAAATTGGATCAGTGAATCTTTTTTTAGTCATTTATTGCATGATAAATCACTACAAGTGACGGAGATACACGATTTAAATAACGAAAGATCCAATATTTAAAAATTGTATCAAGAATGACTGGAAAGGTAGAAACTAGACCAGATAAAATTTGCTCATAATGAGCAAACCCAAAATCTTTGTAAATATAACCAATCATTAGTTCCCAACCGTGAGGCGAATGGAATCCGATACATAAATCAGTTAATAAAAGAATCGAAAAAGCTTTAATTGTATCACTTAAATTATATAGTAATTCTTGAACCCAAGAATTCAGAATAAAAAGCTTTTCCTTACCCCAAAAGGAATAACCACTTAGAATAACAAAAGATATTATATTTGTCGAGAAGTGCAAGATTGTATGGATACGATACTCATTGTGTATCTTGATGAATTGGATCGTTTCTTTGTGGATTCCTAGACGAAATTGTTGTAAATCGGTTTCTGGGTATTCCTTTATCATTTCATCGAGCTGGAATAGTTCCTCTAATTGTATGAATTTTTCTAGAACACTTTTTTCTTGAATATCATTCAAAAAAGTTTCGCATTGTCTAGTATTCCACCAATTAGTAATCCAAGTTTTTAAACTTTTATTACAGCAGAGAGAGATCAACCAGGGCAAAAAGACTATAGATGTAAAATCAAAAAAAGGAATGAATGCTTTCTTTTTTGCCATTTTGAATCTGTGAATTGTTAATGAACCTACCTCATTTGTTGATTCTATATAGATCTAATATTTCTATCGAGCATGAGTTTCTATTCTAATTCGAATAGAATGTATTGAACCTATGAATCCATTTTTTATTTTTATTTTGATTCAATACTGAGTCTTTGCTTTGAATCTAGAAAGACTACAGAAATAGACTCAGAATACACTTCCAATTTGAATCAAGAAAAAAATGGGGTTTCCAGGATGTTATTCCCCCTGTTTTCGATCAAGACTAATTTCGAGACGAAGAAACTCCTTTTCTTTTCTATCACATATATCAAAAAAAAACGAGCATAAAAGAATAGATGAATGTTCAATTGACAAAAAAAAGAAAGAAATTCTTTCGTTTTTTCTTCCTACTGCCAAAGCATTTAGTCTTTTAAAATTAATTCATTTCAAAATACTTCAATTGGTACACGCAAGAAGTAAGCCAATTCAGCAGCTTTTTGCTCAATTTCTCGTGTAGTAAAATTCTCATCAGTACGAATTAAAGGAATAGCCCCTTGACCTCGAATTTCCATATAAAGGACACGCCGAGCAGAAACACCCTCTTTAACTTCTATTCTGATGGACTGAATATCTTTCATAAGGAATCGTAAAAAGATGCGACGACTTTTTCCAGGAAATCCCCAACGAAAAATACGCACTATTCCTTCTTTTCGGTCGAAAAGATCATAACCACTACCCACATTCCACAAAATAGTGCACCACAAATAGCAACTAATAAAGAGACCTGCGATCCCATAGAAAGACATCACAATCCCTTGTGGAAAAAAAAGGATTTGCTGAGACGGAAATAACGATATAACATTTCTACCAAGATAACTGGAAGTTCCAACCAATAAGAATCCTAATGAACCTAAAAATAGGATAAAGGCCCAGCAGAAATTACTTGTTTTTCGAGACCCCGTTATAAATTCTATCCATATAGATTCTGATCGCCAACTCATATATATTAGATCCAGTTATACAATTTTTTGGAATTGAGAAAATATGACTTTCCTTTTTTTGTTTTCAAAGTAACTCTCATCAACTATTTTGTTGTGAACCTTTACCTTAGGAGTAATTCATAGAATTGTTTATATCTAAAATAATAACATCTGCTTCCTTTATATGATCCCCTATAGCTATATACATACAAATAAATACATTGACTTGAATTTCATACATTGGCCCTATGATGATCCATTTTTCAAAAGAGCGCAAATTTTTTGACTCATATAATACGTTTACACATGCATAAGAGCTTTTTTTATTTATGTTTGTAGGAATCTATATGTTATACAATATTCTACCAAATGGGTCTTATCGAATCGACATTTTTAAAATAAAAAAAGGAGTGATACGATTAGGTCTCATCCGATCTAAAAAATCTTATTTTTTTGAATATGAAGAAATAAAGAAGCCATTGCAATTGCCGGAAAGACTAGGCCTACTAAAGGCACAAAAATAGAGGGTAAGTTATTGAAAGTTGTCATAAAATGGGTACCTCAATTTAATATTTGTACCTGTTATTGTTATATTCTGAATTCTAAAGATATCTTAGAATATCTTGGATTTTTTTTATTTCTATTATATATATTATATAATTATACTAAGTATCTTTAAGTAAATATATATCTAATACTAATATACAACCTAATATAAATATATAGAATAGAACCTAATAGAAATAGAATAAAAAAATAGGTACAAGAAACGCCAAACTAAATAAATGGACTTATTAATCTTTCAAAATAAAATAGATGTATCATAATCCCCTTGTTAGATTTATTATTCTTTTTGTCTTCTGATAGTCATTAATAACGAAAAAATTTTATTCCATTACAAATTTCTACAAAATTGATTAGAATCTGATCCAACAACAGGGAATTTTCGGGAAATGCAAAAAGATGGAAGACTCTCTATGGATCTGTATATATCTCTATTTGAATTATCTATACATATGCAAGCAAGGGAGGAAAATGAACTTGGTTTTATTTGTCTAGTCTAATTTGAACTTCCCGAAAGCAAAAATGCACTTTTTATCTTGTTGATAGAGGTTTACTGAGTAGTAAACAAGAATATCGATAAAAAAAGGATTCGAAAGAAAAATGAATTTTTCAGGGTTTTCGTTTAATTCTGATAAACTAACCGTTCTATTTGATTTAATTTTTGTTCAAAGGAAAAAAAGCATGGAGCTGAAATAACTCACTCAGAACACCTTTTAAAGGATTACGTGGTACAATTGCATCCAATAAGCCCTTACGTAATAAAGATTCAGCCGCTTGTGAACCTTCAGGCACGGCTTTTTTCAATGTTTGTTCAATTACTCTTTTACCCGCAAATGCAATATAGGCATAGGGTTCGGCAATAATGATATCCCCCAACATACCAAAACTAGCTGTCACCCCACCGGTAGTAGGAGATGTAAGAATTGATATATAGAATAACTTTTTACTTGATTGATAATCACATAAAACCGAAGAAATTTTAGCCATTTGCATCAAACTTAAACTTCCTTCTTGCATTCGTGCTCCTCCGGAAGAACACACTAAAATAAGAGGTAAACATTGATTGATAGCATACTCGATCAAACGAGTTATTTTTTCGCCTACTACGGATCCCATACTACCCCCCATAAACTGAAAATCCATAACCCCAAGGGATACCGGAATACCGTTTAGTTGACCTGTACCTGTTTGAACAGCGTCAGTCAATCCTGTCGTTTTTTGAGCAGAGTCAATACGATTGTTATAAGGTTCCTCCCTCGAATGAAATTTAATGGGATCCGCAGAGACCATGTCTTCATCCATAGGATTCCAAGTACCCGGATCAATCGAAAGCTCGATTCTCTCTGAACTACTCATTTTCAAATAATGTCCACATTGTTCACAAACATTCATTTTGACTTTCTTATACATTAATCCATAACAATTGTCGCA